TTGTATTAAATTCGAACTTGTAACTAATCCTAACATGGAAGCATTGAAAAAACTCATGTAAGCAAAAAATCTCAAATATCCTTGATCATGAGACATATAATTGTCACTATAAACAAGAACCTGAATTCCAACTGTAGTGATTAATATTGACATAATAGAAGTAAGTGGATCAATAAAGTATCCGAACTCGAAAGAAAAATCATTATTGATGGTCCAAGACCTTAGGGATTGATAGATACAAGTTCGATCTATTTGCTTAATAGATAGATCGATCGAAAAAATCATAACTATACTTAACAATAAAATACTAAGAAAAGCCCACATACGACGAAGATGTTTTGTTGCGGTCGGAAAAAGTAGAAGTCCCACCCCTATTAACACAGGGACTGGAAGTGGAACTAAAGGTATGATCCAGGAATATTGATATGTATGTTCCATAAAATCAATAAAATAATACTAATTGTTTTTATTCTTAATTCATTGTTTCTGATTCACCGGTTCTTATCTCTTTTAAAAGGGATTAATAAAAAAAAAATTCTTTTGCTATTCATTTTTCTTTTGCTATTCATAGTTATTTTGAATCTTTCCCAACAACTTAAAAAAAAAAAAGAAAAGTCCAAAGCAATCAAACGTTTTAACTAAACTACTAGTCAAAAATAAATAATTATTTTATACTAAGTAAGATTTTTATAAAGATAGAGCAAATTCAAATTTCAATTATTATTCCCTAATTACACGAATTTATGTACATAGATCAAGACTAAAGAATTACACCAAATTAAGTTTGATAGAGATCGTAGGCTGGCCCAGAGCGTCCCCCCCAAAAATACGAACTAGGTTTTTTAGTTTGTTTATTTTTTGTTTATTCACAATCATTAACTAGTTCATCTCGGAACGTATTGATTGTCTTCCATTACAATAAAAGGCATTTAATAACCAATTACTAGAAAAAAAATGATTCGGTCGATAAAACCTATTCGATGTATTTTTCATCGATAAATGTAGCATGCCGAAACTAGCCAAAGATAAACGCGGAAGGGCCTTTTCTTTTTTTTATCAACTTCAACCAATTCTATTTCTATTATATAGCACAATCCACCCTAGAGATATCGGTTTGAATAGGTATATAAGGATACCGCCAATAAATCCGAAATACAAATTCCTTTTTCCCCGATATTTATGGAATCAAAATTGAAAAAATCCCTTATTCTGTTATTTTTCTTTTTTGTTCTAGTAAGATTTTATGCCATTTTTGCATATTTCTATTTATTTCTTTTTTCTCTAAACTAACTGCCTTTAGAAAAAATACACAGATAATGAAATGAATAGGCAAACTAAAAAATGATTCGTTTTAACAATAGATGTCTTTCACATCCAATTTGAGCAATGAATAACCTTTTCTTTTTTGAATGGCAGTTCCAAAAAAACGTACTTCTATATTAAAAAAACGTATTCGTAAGAATATTTGGAAAAAAGGGGGGTATTGGGCAGCGTTGAAGGCTTTTTCGTTAGCGAAATCCCTTTCTACTGGGAATTCAAAAAGTTTTTTTGTACAACAAATAAATAAGAAAACATTGAAATAATCTGAATCCGCCTGACTCAAAAAAGAGTTAATTGGGTTTCGAATTTATACTCTATACTATAGAAAAGCTGAAAAAAGTAAGTAACCATTTCCCTTTCGTAATGTTTTGAACCAATTGATTTGCCTACTGAATTCGAAAAAAAAAAAACGTACTTTTTTTTTTATTTGAAAATGGAATCAAGAAAAACTAGAAAGTTTCACCTTTCCTTTTATTTGAATATTTTTTTTATTCCCAGGATGGGGATTCTTATTTTCCCCATCACCCCACCATACACCCTAAACAAGAAGAATTTTTCGATTGTCTCTAATACGTCCAGCCCAATACCTAATTGATTTGATCAATCTTAGCACAAATTAATACTGAAAAAAAAAAACCTAACAATTACAACAACTCAAAGTTATAAAAAATGAAAAAAGAAAAAGAACCCTTTTTTGTTTTGAGTTGTTCCCTGAATTGAAGTTAGAACTAGTTAGTTACAGCCGCTACAACAGTTCTAGTTTATCAAACTATGAAAGTTAAGTTAAATAAAACCGAAACCTTAAATAATTAAATAAGACGACAAAGGGTGGAATCTTTAAATCTCCATTTTAATCTCGACGATTGACTAATAATAGGTTATTATGATTTCGAGCAAGCCGCTATGGTGAAATCGGTAGACACGCTGCTCTTAGGAAGCAGTGCTAGAGCATCTCGGTTCGAGTCCGAGTGGCGGCATAGCATCTTCAAAAAGATATACAAAAAGTGCTCTAAGGAATTTAATTTATGATTTCCATTCTGTATATTTAAGGTATTCTCGCTTTTCATTTTTTTTTTTATGATCTTTTCAACTTTAGAGCATATATTAACGCATATATCCTTTTCGGTCGTTTCAATTGGAATTACAATTTATTTACTAACCTTATTAGTCGATGAAATCAGAGGACTATATGATTCATCAGAAAAGGGTATGATAGCTACCGCTTTCTGTCTAACAGGATTATTAATCACCCGTTGGATTTACTCGAGACATTTCCCATTAAGTGATTTATATGAATCATTAATCTTTCTTTCATGGAGTTTATCCATTATTCATAGGATTTTCGATTTAAAAAAAAATCAAAATAATTTAAGTGCTATAACGGCACCAAGTGCTATTTTTACCCAAGGTTTTGCTACTTCGGGTTTTTTAACCAAAACCCATCAATCCGGAATATTAGTACCCGCTCTCCAAGTCCAGTGGTTAATGATGCACGTAAGTATGATGGTATTGGGCTATGCAGCTCTTGTATGCGGATCCTTATTATCCACGGCTCTTCTAGTCATTACATTTCGAAAAGTGATAAAGGTTTTTTTGAAAAGAAAAAATTTTGTAAATGGAAATGAGTCGTTTTGCTTCGGTGAAATCCAATACATGAACGAAAAAAGGAATGTTTTACTAAATACTTTTTCCGCTAGAAATTATTACAGGTATCAAGTGATTCAACAATTGGATCGCTGGAGTTATCGTATTATTAGTTTAGGATTTCTCTTTTTAACCATAGGGATTCTTTCGGGAGCAGTATGGGCTAATGAGGCGTGGGGGTCTTATTGGAATTGGGATCCAAAAGAAACTTGGGCATTTATTACTTGGACTATATTCGGGATTTATTTACATACTCGAACAAATACAAAGTTGGAAGGTGTAAATTCCGCAATTGTCGCTTCTACGGGCTTTCTTATAATTTGGGTATGCTATTTCGGAGTCAATCTATTAGGAATAGGGTTACATAGTTATGGTTCATTTAATTAGCATATACTTGAATTGAGGAAAGGGCCTGATGAAGACAAACATAGGACAGCGCATAGATCGAAACGAAACTTAGTGTTAGTGTAAGACGCCGAGAACCTTTTGAATCAAGCAGTGCGGCGATTCAAAAGGTTCTTACAAGCGCCAAAGGCGTTTGGTCACAAGTAAAATTCGATTATTTTATTTCTTTTTTTTTTTTTATTTAACTGAAACGGAAGAGAAGGAAAAAGACTTCCTTGTTCATTGGCTAACGAACTTTTTTTTTTTCAAAATAATGGGATTTCGTTTTGATTTTTTTTAGTCATGAAAACTATCGATAAAAAAATTAGATATAATAGCTTCCGCCTTGTCCACTGATAGTGAGAGAACGAAATCCGGATAAATACCAATACCTATTACGGGTAGAAGAATAGAGATCAAAACAAATAACTCCCGTGGTCCAGAATCAAAAAAAGAAGAGTTTGGTGGGGCATTAAATAGCTTGTACCCATAGAACATTTGCCGTAACATAGATAATGAATAAATAGGAGTTAATATCATTCCAATTGCCATTACAAAAGTGATTAGTATTTTTGGCATTAAAAAAATTTTTTGGCTGGTAATTATTCCCAAAAATACTATCAATTCCGCAACAAAACCACTCATGCCGGGTAGTGCAAGCGAAGCCATCGATAAGATACTGAATAGTGTGAATATCTTTGGAATTGGGATAGCCAGTCCGCCCATTTCGTCGAGATAAGCAAGACGCATTCTATCATAACTCGTTCCTGCCAAGAAAAAAAGTGAAGCACTAATAAACCCATGAGAAATTATTTGTAAAAAGGCTCCGTTGAGGCCTGTATCGGTTATCGAGCCAATTCCTAGAATTATGAAACCCATATGAGATACCGAGGAATAGGCTATTCTTTTTTTTAAATTCCGTTGACCAGGAGATGTTGAAGCTGCATAAATTATTTGCATGGTACCTACTATCATGAACCAGGGAGAAAATAGAGAATGGGCGTGCGGTAATAGTTCCATATTGATCCGAATCAACCCATACGCTCCCATTTTTAATAAGATTCCGGCTAGAAGCATACAAGTACTGTAATGTGCCTCTCCGTGGGTGTCTGGTAACCACGTATGGAAGGGTATAATCGGTAATTTGACAGCAAAAGCAATAAAAAATCCAATATAGAATATTATTTCCAGTGCCGCAGGATACGATTGATTAACTAATGTTTCCAAATTTAATGTTGGTTCATTGGAACCATATAAACCGATACCCAAAACTCCTATTAAAAGAAAAACGGAACCTCCTGCAGTGTACAAAATAAATTTTGTGGCTGAATAAAGGCGTTTCTTTCCACCCCACACGGCCAGAAGTAGATAAACGGGAATTAATTCTAATTCCCACATGATGAAAAAAAGTAAAAGGTCTCGAGAAGAAAATGGTCCTATTTGACCGCTGTACATCGCTAACATCAGGAAATGGAATAGTCGGGAATTTCGAGTAACTGGCCGAGCTCCTAAAGTAGCTAAAGTAGTGATAAATCCCGTCAGTAAAAGGGGTCCTATGGAAAGTCCATCTATTCCCAACCGCCAGTGAAAATCAAAAAAGGTGATCCATTTATAATCCTCTGCCAGCTGGATTAATGGATCGTCCAATTGGAAATTATAACAGAATGCATAGGTCGTTAGAAGGAGTTCTAAGACACATATATATATTGTATATCCTCTAGTCACCTTATTTCCTCTATGAGGGAGAAAGAAAATTAAAGAACCCGCGGCTATCGGAAAAACTACAATTAGTGTTAACCAAGGAAAATAATTCGTGGTAAAGACAAGATACACTTGGCCAAGAAAAACCCGTGCTCGAAACTCGAAAATAGAATATATTCTTATTTTTTTTCGAGTACGGGTTTTTGTCGGTAATCGGTAAAAAAAAAAAGAAACTGTATTTAGAAGGGATTCAGATGGGTTTTGGTAACGTATCAATAAGCTAGACCCATGCTTCGAGTTGTTTCATGCCATAAATAAACCCGAACACTCAAGAAATCCGTTGGACAGGCGGATTCACATCGCTTACAACCAACACAGTCCTCTGTTCTTGGAGCAGAAGCAATTTGCTTTGCTTTACATCCGTCCCAAGGTATCATTTCTAATACATCTGTGGGGCAAGCTCGGACACATTGAGTACACCCTATACATGTATCATAAATCTTTACTGAATGTGACATTGGATCTATCAATTTTTGTTTTGAACTTTTTAATTTTCGATCTAGTCAATTTGGAAATATCGTATAGTTAAACACCAGATGAATCAATGATTTACCAGAATTTTTCTAATTAACCCACTTTTGGATCAACTCCTAAGAGGGAACAAAGATACTTTGATTTCTTCCGGTTTGACAACCACGATCAAGGTTAGGGTATATTCTATATCCTAAGCCGAATTGATGAATATTATGATTTCTAAATGCTATTTATTCAATAAAGTCGATTGATTAATACGAGTCGATTTTCTGTTACGATAAATTGACGAAACAATAGCTGATCCGATAGCTGCTTCGGCGGCTGCAATAGCTATAACAAAAATTGAGAAAATATTTCCTTTTAATTGTCGACTATCAAAAAAATCAGAGAATGTTACGAAATTGATATTAACTGCATTTAGTATAAGTTCAAGACACATCAGGGCCCGAACCATATTTCGGCTCGTAATCAATCCATAGATACCAATCGAAAATAAATAGGCACTCAAAACAAGTACATGCTCGAGCATCATTGACCAACTCCGTCCCAATTTCGATTCATTTCAATATGAACAATAATGCAAGTGATTTGATTGCTTAGAATATACCAAGTATGGAGCAAAAGAATCTATTTGATAATAGATCGAATACCAAAATTTCGATTTTGATTTTCTATTGATCCATGAATAGTATTCACCTAGACTTTAAAGAATTGAAGGAAAATGGATGTGATAACACATAAAAAAGTAGAATTGGGATTGCTGTTTCTAGTTCTAAAGATTTGTTACTGACGAGCCACGGCAATTGCACCTATCAAAGCAACTAAAAGAATTATTGAAACGAGTTCAAATGGAAGAAAAAAGTCTGTTGATAAATGAATTCCAATTTGTTGACTATTACTTATCAAATCTTGTTCGATAATCTGGTTGGGTCGTGTAGTCCAAATAATCCCGTACCACGACGTATCTAGAATAGTAGCGATTAGCGAAAAAAAAATACTTGTACAAACCAGGGAAGTAAGCCCATCACCAACAGTCCAAAGATTCAAATGAAAATCTTTGGAATAGTCTGAAACATTCATGAACATTACAGCAAATATGATTAAAACATTTACAGCTCCCACGTAAATAAGGAGCTGCGCGGCAGCTACAAAATAGGAATTTGCTAGAATATAGAATAAGGATATACAAACAAGAACCAATCCCAAGGAAAAGGCAGAATAAATCGGGTTGGTAAATAATACCACTCCCAGACCTCCTAATATAAGACCTGATCCCAGAAAAACTAAAAGAAAATCATGTATTAGTCCAGGCAAATCCATTATATTAAAATAAGAGATAAATAAATCGAAATCTTTTTCATGAACTTATTGAACCGACCAGGAAATTTTTTTTTATGAGACATTCCCAAATCCAATTGAATTAAATTCGAATCTATTAAGTGGGAATTGGTACGGATACGTATACAGTTATTGGATAAATTTCCTTCTTTTCTTTATTCGAAATGGCAATTTGAAATTGAAGCTATATATATAATTGAAGCTATATATATATAGTTCGAAAAAGCTTCGGTCTATATATTATTTCAATACAAATTAAGTTGTCCTTCTCATCAACCAATCAATAGTTGAAGTTATTGACCAAGCAAAGAAAAACCCTTATTCCTTTATACCAAATATACCAAAACGGAGCCTTAGTAATTCGAAATTAAAGGGTTTAGGCATTTTTTCCATTTTTTCTTTGAGGCGAATTCAAGACTGTTCGAATTGTAAAATCGTCAATGACTGACATTGGTAAACGACCTAAAGCAATTTGATTATAATTCAATTCGTGACGGTCGTAAGTAGCAAGTTCATATTCTTCAGTCATTGATAAACAATTTGTTGGACAATACTCAACGCAGTTACCACAAAAAATACAAATTCCAAAATCAATACTGTAATTAAGCAATCGTTTCTTTCGAATATCTGTTTCAAATTTCCAATCAACAACAGGCAGATCTATAGGACATACGCGAACGCATACTTCACAAGCAATACATTTATCAAATTCAAAATGGATTCGACCGCGAAAACGCTCCGATGTGATTAATTTTTCATAAGGATATTGAATAGTTACAGGTAAACGATTTGCTTGGGATAAAGTAATCATGAAACTTTGACCAATGTACCTTGCAGCTCGTATTGTTTGTTGACCATAATTCATGAAACCAGTTACCATAGGGAACATATCGTGAATATCTATGAATAATTTTAGTTTCTTTCTCTTGTTTGAGACAAGTAGTGAATATTTTATTCCTTTTTTCTTTATAGCGAAAGGAGTTGGGAAGAAGTTGTTAATAATAGATTACCGAGAGAAATAGGTAAAAGAAATTTCCAGCCAAGATTTAATAGTTGGTCCATTCTTAGTCTCGGTAAAGTCCACCTTGTTGTAATCGGAACGAACAAGAACAAATAAGTTTTAGCTAATGTAATAAAGATACCAATTGTCGTTCCAAAGATTCCATCCGCTTTATTTATTTCAAATAGCTCAGGAACAAATATGTATGGAATGGAAAGATTCCAACCCCCCAAGTAAAGAACTGTTAGAAATAATGAGGAAACTAATAGATTTAGATAGGAAGCAACGTAAAATAAACCAAATTTTATTCCTGAATATTCGGTTTGATAACCTGCTACTAGTTCTTCTTCTGCTTCTGGTAAATCAAAAGGTAATCTCTCGCATTCCGCTAGGGAAGAAATTAGAAAAACGATAAACCCTATAGGTTGACGCCACAAATTCCACCCCCAAAAACCATATTTTGATTGTGCCCCAACTATATCAACTGTACTTGAACTGTTAGATAATCATAGTCGGCGGTAACATTACGGTTCCCATCGCTATTACAAAACCGTACATGAGATTTTCACCTCATACGGCTCCTCAGGGCCACAAATAAATGTAAGGACCGGACCAGTATTAGTTATCTTGATATGGTTATAGGATAGAGAAAGTCAAAATCAAAATCTAGCGGAGGATCCCCAATTATACCACAGGAATTCTGTCTGCTCTAAGGATAAAAAAAACAGTATTTCGGAATTAATCTCATCCTTTAAGAATTTAAATTTTGCTGTGTTGAGTAATAACTTAATCAACCCTTCAATAAAATACTCCTTGTAGAAATATCAATAGATATTTCAACCCATCCTTTTAGTTTCGATTACGAAAAGGAATTAGACATTACACTAATTCATGAATCATGACACGAATTTGATTTCTATCAATATATGAAAGAAAGAATAAAAGGATTAAAAGGATCGTTTTCTATTGTAATTGTATTTTTTCTATTTTTTTTGTTCCTCTTCTTCTTTCTGAGAGAAAAGGGTGCTTAAAAAAGGGGTAAAGGATTATTTCGTTCCTGATAGTTATTTCTTTAACTGGCGGATAGGAGCATACTCTGGATCGGAATTGTGGTGTGGGGAGTACTGCCTGATCATTTCTACCAACTTAAAGCCCCATTTACGATTCTTTTTATGTTATGCAGAAGTATCCTTTTAGATAATTGACATAATCTACATTACTAACCCGTTGTGCGTATTTTGGTGTTCCTTCCTATCCATCCATTTTTTGTTTTCAACCCCCGTAATATATATCTATTGTAATATATACAAACGCTAATGAAAATTCCATAGGGTTGGTCTTTTGAGCCCGCTTCAAGCTAGGTTGACCAATCAACCAATCTTGGGGTAAGGGGCTTCCTCCACTTTGACTTTTGTTTACTTCTCCTTAACGCTTGTACATAGGAAATGAGACTTAAGCCACTTGTACTGCGAATTTGAAAGTTGTTTTCTTTCACTCATATATAACTATCAAATTTCGTTTATTAACTTAATTTATTAATCTAAAGAATAAATAAATGAATAAAAACGGAAGATTTCTATTCAAGTTCTTTTTTTTTTTCTCGAACGAAAAAAAAAAAAATAGGAAAACAAAAAGCTTAGGTTTTATCGAATCGCACGTAGAGATATTGATAAAACACATAAAGTTAATGGTATTTCATAACTAATCGATTGAGCAGCAGCTCGCAGACCACCTAAAAAGGAATACTTATTATTTGATCCATATCCTGACATAAGAAGTCCAATGGGGGCAATACTTGAAATGGCAATCCATAAAAAAATACCGATATTCAGGTCAGCTAAAACAAAGTTATAACTAAAAGGAATTACTGAATAACTTAGTAGAATTGCTATGACTGCTATAGATGGTCCAATACTGAATAAACTACTATTTCCTCTAGATGGAAGAAGGTTTTCTTTAAAAAGTAGTTTTGTTCCATCTGCTAAAGCTTGAAGAATTCCCAAGGGACTGGCGTATTCAGGCCCAATACGTTGTTGTATTCCTGCAGATATTTCTCTTTCTAACCACACAATTACTAGGACACCTATTGTGATTGCTACTACAGGAGTCGAAATAGGGGCAAGCACCCACACGATCCCATAGACCTCTTGAGTGGATTCCAATCTGGAAAAAGAATTGATATCTTGTACTTCTGTTGTATCAATTATCATTTCAACGATCAACTTCCCCCATAATGATATCTATACTACCTAATATTGTCATAATATCAGCCAATTTCATTCTTTTAACTAACTGAGGAAGAATTTGCAAATTGATAAAACCCGGTGGGCGAATTTTCCATCTCCAAGGAAAACCACTTTGATCTCCTATCAGAAAAATTCCCAATTCTCCTTTTGGGGCTTCTACTCTAACATAAAGTTCTTGTTTCGTCAATTCAAAGGTGGGAGAAGGCTTTTTACTAATGAATCGATCCTCAAAATCATTCCCTTCTGGATCGTTTTCTCTATCAAAACATCGGATTTCTAAATTTTCATAGGGTCCTCCCGGAATTCCTTCTAAAGCCTGTTGAAGAATCTTTACAGATTCCGTCATTTCACCGATTCGGACTAAATAACGAGCTAATGAATCTCCTTCTTTTTGCCACTGGACTTCCCAATCAAATTCGTCATAACACTCATAATGATCAACTTTACGAAGATCCCATTCTATTCCAGACGCTCGTAGCATTGGTCCGGATAAACCCCAATTTATTGCTTCTTCTCCACCAAGAATGCCTACTCCTTCAACTCGTTCTAAAAAAATAGGGTTTCGCACAATAAGTTTTTGATATTCAGCAACCCCCGTTAAAAAATAATCGCAGAAATCCAAACATTTATCTATCCAACCATGAGGTAAATCAGCTGCTATTCCTCCGATACGAAAATAATTATGCATCATCCTCATACCGGTGGCAGCTTCGAACAGATCATATACTAATTCTCTTTCTCTGAAAATATAGAAGAAAGGAGTCTGTGCGCCAATATCCGCCATAAAAGGGCCAAGCCATAACAGATGGGAAGCTATACGACTCAACTCCAACATAATGACTCTGATATAGCTGGCCCTTTGGGGTACTTGAATATTTCCCAACAGTTCGGGTCCATTTACAGTTATTGCTTCGGTGAACATAGTAGCTAAATAATCCCAACGGGTTACATAAGGCAGATATTGTATAATTGTTCGGTTTTCCGCAATTTTTTCCATCCCTCGGTGTAAATAACCCAATATTGGTTCACAGTCAATAACATCTTCACCATCTAGAGTAACGATGAGACGAAGAACACCGTGCATTGATGGGTGGTGAGGTCCCATATTGACTATCATAAATTCTTTTTCTGTAGCTAGTATACTCATAGGTTTTTCCTCGATTCATTCTTACATGAATTGTTGAAAACAACAAGAAGTTCATCAAGATTCAAAATCAAATAATTCGAATTTTTTTTTAATTAACGATTTTTGGACTCCCGAATATTCAACTTACTAATTAATTCTTTATAACGTACTCTATTTTTCTTTGACAAATAAGATAGCAGACGTTGGCGTTTTTCCAAAATTTTCCGTAGACCCCTTTGAGATAAATAGTCTTTTCTGTGCAATTCTAAATGTGAAGTAAGTCTCCGTATCTTATTAGTGAAACGGAATACTTGAAATTCAACCGATCCACATTTTTCTTCTTTTTTTTCTTGAACCATAACTGAGACGAATGACTTTTTTACCATAAAACGAAACCCCCTCACCCTCCTTTTTTTAAGATGAATTTTACTGATCAGTAATAATAATACTAGTTACTGGAATTTGATATACACAATCATCTTAAGTTCGTTATGAACTTGCTAGAAAATCAATATCAATAATCAATCCAATTTTCAATTTTATTAGGGATCCAAAAGGATGTTATATTTCTGCAAAAGAGAAAAATTGGACCTAAAAAAAAAAATAGTTTCTTGATTCATTTATGGATCTAATTAATATGTATGCGATTTAATTGGTATCTTGTATCAGACTGGAATGGAAGATAAGACATGTATCCATTTCTTTGTTTTCATATCCCAAACATGGGACATGATAGATAGGAAACGTACACTATTAACGAATTTTCAATCGTGGATACATATGTATCCTTACCATACTGAAACGACTCCCATTATTGGTACTAAACCAATAGCGATTCATACAAATTAAATCTTCTAATCGAGAATTGGGCCAAATAAAGAACTTTAATTTAATTAGTTGATTTTTCTCTCTAGAAAGATCTTTGTTTTTATCCAAAATGTGACCCCCGATTTTTCCGTTAGTACAAAATACTGGATTTCTCTGCATACCGTTTTGATTCTTCGAATTGAAACAAATTAGAGTTCTTAATTCTCTACGACGTTTAGGGAATAAAATATTTTCAGGAACAAGCAAATCATAATGATTTTTGTTTCTATTTCCAGTCATTTTTTGATGTTTTGCAATGAATTCATCAAATTTTTTTTTATCAACATAGCCTTTTTCGCGGTATCTTTTATTAATTTTGTGCTTATTCTTATGAACCAATGAAATACCTACGATTTGATATATATAAAATTGGCCATCATTTTTTACAGACAAACGACGGGGTTCAATAATAAGCATTCCCCCTTTCGTCAATTCTCTAAGAGCGAAATCCTTCTTAGTGATCAAAATAGCCAAACTAATTTCTCCTCCTTGAATAGAGGCTATAGTAACGTCGCTAGGATTTATCAGTCGAACCAGGTGACAATAGACTTTCATATCATTGAGTATTTTTTCCCTGAAAGAAACAGTACCTCTCCATCTCAACTGCAAACACAAATATTTTTTTAGGAAGAAATCAAGCTGTGCTTCTGTTTCTCTCTTGTATTGCTTTTTCTTTATACGTTTTTTCATGTCCGATCTCGTATAATTTTCTTCAACATCTTTTTCTTGGTTTGCGAGAACTGATCCAAGACTTACTTGCTTTTGGGCATCCGATCCCGGATTTCCTTGGTCTGCGAGTTCTTTTTCTTCTTTCCTTTGATTCGATAATTCAAGATAGTCCTTTTGAGTGGATGATATAAAAAGATCCGCTTCGTTCTTTCCGGTTAGAATTTTCTTACCATTTCCATGAAAATTGAAAAGAAGTAATTTGATTGGTATGATCCATGGTTTCCTTCTATATGCATTAAAAAGTAGCACAAATTCTGGAAAGAACCAAGGCTCCAGGTTTGATATAGGACAACTTAGTACTTCTTCATTCATTCCCATCCAATCAAAAAGTGTTCTTTTTTGGTTGGATGGGTTAATTTCTTCATCTTGATGAATTGTAAGATAAAAGGGGCTTCTTTTATTAATTGCATCAATTTTTTTAGAATTATCGGACCCAATCTTAGTATGTTGATTACTGCTGGTACCAGTATCCATATCAACCCAGGCTTCAATATTGACCTTATTTCTACGACAAAAAGTAAGAATTCTCCAATCAAAATATTTTCTATACAAGAATTTTTCCATATCCATAATATCATCTTCTCCTAGATAATTATTGATAAAGATACCTCCCAGCATAGCAAATAATTTTCCTTTCTTTATATTGTAATTATAATAATACTCTTCTTTATTATTTACTTGGCCTAGTAATCTATCAATATATGAGTCTTTCTTATCTTCATAATTAATCAATTTATATGCTAAAAGATCATATCTATAGTGTTTTTTAAAATTCGATTTTTGATTACGTAATGAGTCTGCTTCAAAAAAATGTTGTTTTTCGCAATGAGTTAATCCGTTTTTTTCATATGAATCTCTTTTAGTTAAATTTTTATTTTGAGCCATACGGTGTTGATTGGCTTTATTTCGCCATTCTTGTCGTACTAATCCATCCCATTTAATCCGAGAGAAATCATATTGAGAATGACCACTTAACCAGTTTTTCCATGGATTCCTTCCAAAATTCCAAAAAGGTTTATGTCTTAATTGGTAATTAAATATTCCGTGTTTTTCAAAAAAATCCTTTATTTCATTCTTAAGAAATAGAGATGTTCCCTGATATTGAAGAACAGGTCCTAAATTAGAAAAGTTCAAAATTGGGGCTGGTAACAATTTGTAAAATACATACGCTTGGGATTGTGAAAAAGACGATAAATTCCAAGAAATCTTTGAATTCTTATTACTAATCTTCGAAAGTGATTTTTTGACAGTCGAAATAAAGTGAATTCTATTTTGATTTGTTTTATTAATTATTTGCGGATTTTCTTCATTATTGTGGATGTTTTTCTCAATAATTTTTATTTTTTTTCGTGTTGATTCACTAAAAGGTTTTGCATTGATTCTTGGAATAGTAACGATAGATAGAAAAAAATTTCTGTATAGCTTTTCAATAAAAAAATTTAGATAAAAATAGGATTTACGGGTTAATCGAGTATTTCTTTTTTTGAATATCTGCCAAATCTTTTTTGATGAGTCTAATATTTTAGCAGAATAAGTTCTTTTGTTCGAACTAATATTTGTTTCTTGAGTTAGTGATACTGTTTTATTTTCTTTTGTAATTTTATATATTTGATTTCGTATTCTGCTTGTTCTATTAGTCAGATCTGTCATTTTTTTTTCGGTCCGGGATAAATTTGGCCAATCCATAGATGGAATTTCAATAGACGATTCGTGAATCTTCTGATTACTGAGTATCGAATTTTTTTGAGTTTCACCCAATTCATCGATTTCTATCAAGTTTATTTTTGAAAGTTCTTTTATTTTTCCTTCTTTGAAACCCCTTAAAACTATAAAAGACTTAGTTTTCAATTTTATAATTTTTTTTTTTAGTTCTTTAAAAATGGGTTCAAAAAACGAACGTCGTTTTCGGGGAGAACCAAAGGGCATTTCCGTTTCCAATCCCAAAGCCGTTAAAAAACAAAAATCAGCTTCACTTTTTGCATCTTCATGAGGGGATTGTATCTTAGATCTGTGCCAGGGTTTCAGGCGAAAAGGGAATAGTATCTTTATCTGAATACCTTCTGTTAACCAGTTTTTCGGAAATTCTGTTTCAGATAAATTAACACCACTAT